TTAATTGAAAAAAAAAAAAAAGAGAATCATTTCTTTCAATACTCACTTATTATTAGTTAACAATCCTAATCCTCATATGCTTAATTCTGATAGGAAATAAAATAGTAAAATAATTATTCATCGAATGACTATTCATCTATTGTATTTTCATCAAATAGGGGGCAGGAAGATTCTATGGAAAAATGGTGGTTCAATTCGATGTTGTCTAACGAGAAGTTAAAGTTAGAACATAGGTATGGTTTAAGTAAATCAATGGGAAGTCTTGATGCTATTGGCCATACCAGTGGAAATGATGAACCCCTTCTAAATGATATGGAGAAAAATTGGAGTGATAGTGTTAGTTATAGTTTCAGTAATGTTGATTATTTATTTGGTATCAGGGATATTTGGAGTTTGATCTCTGATGACACTTTTTTAGTTAGGGATAGTAATGGTGACAGTTATTCCGTATATTTTGATATTGAAAATCATAGTTTTGAGATTGACAATGATAGTTCTTTTCTGAGTGAATTAGAAGGTTTTTTTTCTAGTTTTTTGAATAGGGGGTCTAAGAGAAACAATCACTACTATTATCATTACATGTATGATACTCAATCTAGTTGGACTAATCACATTAATAGTTGCATTAATAGTTATCTTCGTTTTGAAGTCAGTATTAATAGTTCCATTTCAGGTGGTACTGACAATTACAGTGACAGTTACATTTATAATTTCATTTGTACTGAAAATGTAAGTGGTAGTGAAAGTGGAAGTTTTAGTATAAGAACTCGTAATAATGGCAGTGATTTCAATATAAGAGGAAGATCTAATGATTTCGATATAAATAAAAAATACAGACATTTATGGGTTCAATGCGAAAATTGTTATGTATTAAATTATAAAAAACTTCTTAGGTCAAAAATGAATGTTTGTGAACAGTGTGGATATTATTTGAAAATGAGTAGTTCAGATAGAATCGAACTTTCGATTGATTCGGGCACTTGGGATCCTATGGATGAAGATATGGTTTCTATGGACCCCATTCAATTTCATTCAGAAGAGGAACCTTATAAAGATCGTATCAATTCTTATCAAAGAAAGACAGGTTTAACTGAAGCTGTTCAAACAGGCATAGGTCAACTAAACGGTATTCCCGCAGCAATTGGGGTTATGGATTTTAAGTTCATGGGAGGTAGTATGGGATCTGTAGTAGGTGAGAAAATCACTCGTTTGATTGAGTATGCTACTAATCGATCTCTACCTGTCATTATTGTGTGTGCTTCTGGAGGAGCACGCATGCAAGAAGGAAGTTTGAGCTTGATGCAAATGGCTAAAATATCTTCTGCTTCATATAATTACCAATCCACTAAAAAGTTATTCTATGTACCAGTCCTTACATCTCCTACAACCGGTGGAGTAACAGCCAGTTTTGGTATGTTGGGAGATATCATTATTGCTGAACCTAATGCGTACATTGCATTTGCGGGTAAAAGAGTAATTGAACAAACATTGAATAGGACAGTACCCGATGGTTCACAAGCGGCTGACTATTTATTCCATAAAGGCTTATTTGACCCAATCGTACCACGTAATCCTTTAAAAGGTGTTCTAAGTGAGTTATTTCAGCTCCATGGTTTCTTTCCCTTGAATCAAAATTCAAAAAATTAAAGTATAGCACTAGATTCAGTTATTTTGTTTGTAGCGAACAAGTATTTAGTTCATCATAATAAAAAAAAAAAAAAAGAAATATCAAATATGGAAATGAAATAAAATAATTTCTACATCTATCGCATTTTTACTATGAATCCCTGTTTGTTGGATCCTATTATTTAGAGTCGCGAATTCATAATGAACTTCATTTTCATAAGAAAACTCCTTTAAAATAAAAAACTCCTTATTAGATTAGAAAGAAAGATAGAAAGAACATAAGGATGGGAGAAGAAGAATAATAAAATTTGTAAAAGAAGATTACCCTATTTATATTCGTGTAGAAAGATGAATAGGTACACTTAATTTAGTTCTACATTTTTGCACTTATTATCTATCCTTTTTTTTCTTTAAATTTAATATTTTAATATTATTTTTATATTTCAAATTTCTATTTTAATATAAATATATTATTTAGAAATTATATATTTATATATACTTAATTGTTTATATATACTTAGTAGTATAATATTATATAAAATACAATAGTCAATATTACCTAATATTACTTATAATAGATATACTTATCATATCATAAGATATCTTTCTAATAGATACAAATATATAGATACAAATATTAAATCGAGGCACCCATTCTATGACAGATCTCAACTTACCCTCTATTTTTGTGCCTTTAGTGGGCCTAGTATTTCCGGCAATTGCAATGGCTTCTTTATCTCTTCATGTCCAAAAAAATAAGATTGTCTAGATCCAATGGGACCAAATCCTATCAATTTATTTCAACACTGTATCATAATACAGATATTTTTTTAGTGCAATATGGTACGATATGTGGCTCTTTCCACACACAAATGAAAGAACTGTTATGTATGCGGATACATGCTATCTGCATAAATGCATGTATATATATATAGCTGGTTAAAAATGGATCAGTAAATATTTTTAAAGGTCAATGTATCTAACCAATTACTCCACATCAGAATAGTGCTAGTTGATGAAAGTTACTTCGGGATCAAGAAAGGTAAAGTCAAATTTGGGTTATTCTCTCAATTCCAATCGAATGCAACTGGATCTAGTATAGTATGAATTGGCGATCAGAACATATATGGATAGAACTTATAAGGGGGTCTCGAAAAACAAGTAATTTTTGCTGGGCCTGTATCCTTTTTTTAGGTTCACTAGGATTCTTAGCGGTTGGAACTTCCAGTTATCTTGGTAGGAATCTGATATCCATATTTCCATCTCAGCAAATTCTTTTTTTTCCACAAGGAATCGTGATGTCTTTTTATGGGATCGCAGGTCTGTTCGTTAGCTCCTATTTGTGGTGCACAATTTTGTGGAATGTAGGTAGTGGTTATGACCAATTCGATAGAAAAGAAGGAATTGTGTGCATTTTTCGTTGGGGATTTCCTGGAATAAATCGTCGCATCTTCCTTCGCTTCCTTATGAGAGATATCCAATCAATCAGAATTGAGGTTAAAGAGGGTCTTTATCCTCGTCGTGTCCTTTATATGGAAATCAGAGGTCAAGGGGCCATTCCCTTGACTCGTACTGATGAGAATTTTACTCCACGAGAAATTGAACAAAAAGCTGCCGAATTGGCCTATTTCTTGGGCGTACCAATTGAAGTATTTTGAAATGAATTGAACACAATAAAGAATAAATGTTTTCTCGGCATGGGGGAAGGAACTTGCTAATTCCTTTTTTAATACAATTGAAGTCTTTTTGGAATGTTCATTTGAACAAAACATGTTAGATTATTCTATTTCCTCCTTCCTTTGTCGTGGCGACTCCCATAGAATAAACCAAAAAAGCAGGAGGGCGTATATGGAATAACTATAATAAACTATACTATAATAAAGAAGAAAATTAAGAAAAGAAGAAATTTTTGTATACCATTTGTATACCAAAAGTATTTCGTATGCGTATGGATCCCAACTCAATTCTTTTCTACTAGAAAATTTCTACTAGAAAAAAGACTAATCTAAGGCTAATATAATAAGTAAGGATTCATCAAATATATCCAAGATTTATTTCGTAATACGGAATTCATCTCATCTTTTTAGGCCCAAAATTTTGATGATACCTTTTTTCCTTGGTTGTGGCTAGGCGGTGAAACATTTCGAAATAATTAACTGAGGGGGGTTTTCGTTTCTAAATCCGATTCGTTATTTTAAGTGGGTTTTCGAGTATTCATAGAAAGGAACAAATGAAGATGAAATTGCTTCGAATTTGCCCATTCGAATTTGCCCAATTGAGATATCTAGGAATAATATTGATTTTGCATTTTTATCCGAAAAGGGCGAACCCTTATCCCATTTCTATATTCCTTCTAGATCCAAGAACTAAATTCAATTTTGACACAAAAATTGGAATGAATAGACCCATAGGTTCAATACCTTGTTATAGAACTCGTGCTTCAGAGAAATATCATATAGAGTCAACGAATGAAGCAGGTTCATTAACGATTCAATTCACAGATAAAAAATGAAAAAAAAGAAAGCATTGCCTTCTTTCCCATATCTTGTATCTATAGTATTTTTGCCCTGGTGGGTCTCTCTCCCATTTAATAAATGTCTGGAACTTTGGGTTACAAATTGGTGGAATACCGGGCAATCCAAAACTCTCTTGAATATCATTCAAGAGAAAAACGTTCTAGAAAGATTCATAGAATTAGAAGAACTCTTTCTGTTGGACGAAATGATAAAGGAGTACCCGGAGACACATATACAAAAACTTCGTATAGGAATACACAAGGAAACGATACAATTGGTCAAAACACACAATGAATATCATCTCCATATCATTTTGCATTTCTCGACAAATATAATCTCTTTCGCTATTCTAAGTGGTTATTTTATTTTGGGTAATGAAGAACTTGTCATTCTTAATTCTTGGGTTCAGGAATTCCTCTATAACTTAAGTGACACAATAAAAGCTTTTTCGATTCTTTTAGTTACTGATTTATGGATTGGATTTCACTCGACTCATGGTTGGGAACTAATAATTGGTTCGTTCTACAACGATTTTGGATTGGCTCATAACGATCAAATTATATCTGGTCTTGTTTCCACCTTTCCAGTTATTCTAGATACAATTGTGAAATATTGGATTTTCCATTATTTAAATCGTGTATCTCCTTCGCTTGTAGTCATTTATCATTCAATGAATGAATGAAGAACTCATTTGATCTCCTGATATCAATCAAATAAATCAGAATCTTTCTTCCTTTATAAAGAAACCATTTTGAATCTTACTTAATTCTTTATATTTTATTTCTACCAGTTCAAGGTATTCGTCCTATATTACAGTACAACTATTCCAGTACAATGACAGACTCGTGCATAGGGAAC